TTTATGTATCAATCCTTACATCTCCTACGACTGGTGGGGTGACAGCTAGTTTTGGTATGTTAGGGGATATCATTATTGCTGAACCCAACGCCTACATTGCATTTGCCGGTAAAAGAGTAATTGAACAAACATTGAATAAAATAGTACCTGAGGGTTCACAAGCGGCCGAATTTTTATTCCATAAGGGCTTATTCGATCCAATCGTACCACGTAATCCTTTAAAAAGTGTTCTGAATGAGTTATTTCAGCTCCATACTTTCTTTCCTTTGAATCATAAAGTCATAAAGAAAGGGGGGCCTTAATTAGTTAATTAAATTAATTCATTTTATTAGTGAATTTTTTTTTTTTAATTTCTATTTCTGGCGAACAAAAACAAATATTTATTTATCGTTTCGTTTATCAGAATCCAAGGAAAAATAGATTCCTTGGATTTTTTTTTAGTGACATAAGATAAGAGTCAATTGTAGAAAGAATCATGTAAATAATTTTTTTTTTGTCGATAGTTCTGATTACTAATTAGGAAACCTCTATCAACAAGATAAAAGAGTGAATTCTTTCTTCCGCGAAATTCAATTGGACAGGGTAAATACTAAAGAAAACGAATTTCATGTTCTTTTCTTACCTATGTATTGTATAGAAAATATGGAGTCTTCCGTATTTCTATAATCCCCCCGAATCCCTCCTTTTTTTTTTTTTTTACTAAAAATCCCTCTTGCTTCATCGAATTGGAACGAGTTTTTCGGTAATTTAGAAGCGGAAAAAATTCTTTATTCGTTATTAAAATTCAAATTATAAGACAAGAAAAACATAATACAAGAAGAATAAAAAAGAAATGGATTATCATACATATATTTTATGTAGAAAGATGAATAAATTCATTTAGTTAGTTCTCCACTCCTTGCACTTTATTAGATATACTCATATATACTCATATATACTCACTTAAGATATACTTAACTCTCACTTAGATATCCTTTTAACTTAATAGAATTCTATACGAATTATAATGATTTTAAGATATATTTTTAACTAAGATATATTTTTAACAATATAATATAAAAATAATAAATATAAATAAAAAAAATATAAATAAAAAAAATTAATATAATTATAAATATTAATATAATTATAATAACAAATAACAGAACTATAATAAATAACAGAACTATAATAATAAATAACAGGTACAAATATTAAATCGAGGTGCCCATTCTATGACAATTCTCAACAACTTACCCTCTATTTTTGTGCCTTTAGTAGGCTTAGTATTTCCGGCAATTGCAATGGCTTCTTTATCTCTTCATGTTCAAAAAAACAAGATTTTTTAGATCTGCTGGGGCAAATTGAATTTCTGACATATATATTTTTCAAGACTTAGACTTGGGTTATAACACAAATATTTATTTAGTATAATATCATATAAAACGCGACTTCCTTCAAACATAAATGAAACTTAGCATAAATGAAACTTAGTCAAGCGTAATATCGGATATGTGAGGAAATGAGCTATTTAAAAATAAGTCGAGATTGGACAGATAGATGAATAAAAGCTAAGCCAATGTATCTATATGTGTATAGATGCAGATCATATGAAAGAAAGGGCTCCTATTTTTTTTATTTTAGATCTAACGAATTTCATGAATTCCTCCTAAAGGTTCACATCATAATAATGCGAATTGATGAAAGTTACTCCGGAAAAAAGTAAGATCAAATTCATTTATGCTAGTCTCCTACTTCTAATAAAATGCAACTGAATTTAATATGAGTTCTCGATCAGAACATATATGGATAGAGTTTATAGCGGGGTCTCGAAAAACAAGTAATTTCTGTTGGGCCTTTATACTTTTTTTAGGTTCTTGGGGGTTTTTATTGGTTGGAATTTCCAGCTATCTTGACAGAAATTTGATATCTTTATTTCCGTCTCAGCAAATAATTTTTTTTCCACAAGGGGTCGTGATGTCTTTCTATGGGATCGCCGGTTTATTTATTAGTTCTTATTTGTGGTGTACAATTTCTTGGAATGTAGGGAGTGGTTATGATCGATTCGATAGAAAAGAAGGAATAGTGTGCATTTTTCGTTGGGGGTTTCCTGGAAAAAATCGGCGCATCTTACTCCGATTCCTTATGAACGATATTCAGTCTATCAGAATAGAAGTTAAAGAAGGTATTTATGCTCGGCGTGTCCTTTATATGGAAATCAGAGGCCAGGGGGCCATTCCTTTGACTTGTACTGATGAGAATTTGACTCCACGAGAAATGGAACAAAAAGCCGCGGAATTGGCCTATTTTTTGCGTGTACCAATTGAAGTATTTTGAAATCAACTGAGGAATGAACATTTTCTTAGCAGAAGGAAAAAATCCAAGAGTCCTCTTTTGTTCGATAGCACAACCTAATTGAAATTTTTTCACAATACTGATGAACCAAAGAAAATGTATTATATATATACCAAATATTATATATATACCAAATATATACCAAATATACAATATACCAAATATACAAACAATTATAAAAAAAAAAAATAAAACTTTCCGCAATTTTTTTTTTTTCAAAATATCAAATATTTTGATAGAAAGCAATTCTTTTATTTCGAAATACTAATTTGAAGTGTCTCTTTTGGACATTCGTCGAAAAGAGGGAATTGCTTCGAATTTGAACAATTGAGATATCCGGAAACAATATTGTTTTCCTCATTCGTGTATGCTTTCTTAGGCTATTTCTGTATTCTTTCTAAATTCAAGGGCTAACCAGTGACTCACAAATAAAAAAGAGGGAATAGATTAATAAGTTCGAAACCTTGTAATAGAATTTATGCTTGATAAAAATATTAGATCGTATAGAGTCGACGAATGAGGTGAGTTCATTAAAAATTCACATACGAAAAATGGAAAAAAAAAAATATTCATTCCCCTTCTATATCTTACATCTCTAGTATTTTTGCTATGGTGGATCCCCTTTTCATTTAATAAAAGTCTGGAATCTTGGGTTATTAATTGGTGGAATACTAGTAAATCCGAAACCCTTTTTAATGATATCCAAGAAAAGAGTATTCTAGAAAAATTCCTAGAATTAGAAGAACTTTTGCTCTTGAACGAACTGATAAAGGAATATCCGGAAACACATCTACAAAAATTTCGTATCGGAATCCATCAAGAAACGATCGAATTGATCAGGATGTACAATGAGGTTGGTATCCATACGATTTTTCACTTCTCGACAAATATAATCTGTTTCATTATTTTAAGTGGTTATTTTATTCTAAGTAATGAAAAACTTATTATTCTTAATTCTTGGGTGCAAGAATTCCTATATAACTTAAGTGACACAATAAAAGCTTTTTCTATTCTTTTATTAACCGATTTATGTATAGGATTTCATTCCCCCCACGGTTGGGAACTAATGATTGGCTCTATCTACAAAGATTTTGGATTTGCTCATAATGATCAAATTATATCTGGGCTTGTTTCCACTTTTCCAGTCATTCTCGATACCATTTTTAAATATTGGATCTTCCGTTATTTAAATCGTATATCTCCGTCACTTGTAGTGATTTATCATTCCATGAATGACTGAAAAATGATCCACTGATCCAATTAGAATGTTTGTTATTTGATTTTGTACATAAGCAAAATATTCCAACATCTTACTTTTTTTATACACTTCTTTTTTTTCTATACATTTAAGAGTCTATACATCCAAGAGATTCAGATTCTTCTCACATTTTAGTTTTAGTAAACATTTTTCAGTAAATACCAGCATCGTGGATAGGGAACTTTATTAGCGACCTATCTAATTTTATTGTAGAAATTTTCGGGATCAACGATTGTACCATGCAAAATAGAAAGACCTTTTCTTGTATAAAGGAAGAGATTACTCGCTCCATTTCCGTATCACTCATGATATATATAATAACTCGGTCATCCATTTCAAATGCATATCCCATTTTTGCACAGCAGGGTTATGAAAATCCGCGCGAAGCAACTGGCCGTATTGTATGTGCAAATTGTCATTTGGCGAATAAGCCCGTGGATATTGAAGTTCCACAGGCAGTACTTCCTGATACTGTATTTGAAGCAGTTGTTCGAATTCCTTATGATATGCAACTGAAACAAGTTCTTGCTAATGGCAAAAAAGGGGCTTTGAATGTGGGGGCTGTTCTTATTTTACCCGAGGGATTTGAATTAGCCCCCCCTGCTCGTATTTCGCCAGAGATGAAAGAAAAGATAGGTAATCTGTCTTTTCAGAGCTATCGTCCCACTAAAAAAAATATTCTTGTGATAGGTCCCGTTCCTGGTCAGAAATATAGTGAAATTACCTTTCCTATTCTTTCTCCGGACCCCGCTAATAAGAAAGATGCTCACTTTTTAAAATATCCCATATACGTAGGCGGAAACAGAGGCAGGGGTCAAATTTATCCCGACGGGAGCAAGAGTAACAATACGGTTTATAATGCTACAGCAGCGGGGATAGTAAGCAAAATTATACGAAAAGAAAAGGGGGGGTACGAAATAACCATAACGGATGCGTCAGAAGGACGTCAAGTAATTGATAGTATACCTCCAGGACCAGAACTTCTTGTTTCAGAAGGCGAATCCATCAAACTTGATCAACCATTAACTAGTAATCCAAATGTGGGCGGATTTGGTCAGGGGGATGCGGAAATAGTGCTTCAAGACCCATTACGTGTCCAAGGTCTTTTGTTCTTTTTTGCATCGGTTATTTTGGCACAAATTTTTTTAGTTCTTAAAAAGAAACAGTTTGAGAAGGTTCAATTATCCGAAATGAATTTCTAGATCCGCGGATTTATCAGCATCAAGTTCTTAAAAAAGCATCAAGTTCTTAAAAAGAAAACAATTTTTGTTGGCAATTATGTGTGATCAAAAAAAATTGTGAAAAGCCTTTTTCTTTTGTTTCTATTTTTTTTATACCAGATTGGGGGAATTACTTGTACCGCATTTCTAGTCATAGTATAGATATTGGTAAAAAGACGAGTTGAATT